ATATACTTATATAATGTCTTTAGGTTTTAGTAATTATCTATAAAAACTATGGCAGTACCAAAGAAACGAACATCAAAAACAAAAAGAGACAGTCGTAAAGCTAATTGGAAAAGAAAAGCAAATAAAGCTGCACAAAAATCTTTATCATTAGCAAAATCCGTTTTGCAAGGCAAACCGACAAGTTTTATTTACAGTATTTATGTAGATGAATAAATTTTTAAGTCTTACTTTAAGATTTAAAAATTTATTTTTTTAATAATGTTTCAAAATATTAAAGCGGATGTGGCGGAATTGGTAGACGCGCTAGATTTAGGTCCTAGTAACTTTTGTTTTGAGAGTTCGAGTCTCTCCATCCGCAATTCAAGCCTTTTGAGTATTCAATACTTACTAAAATTTATTAATTATTCAGCGTGATTATTAATAATATGATTCTTCCTTTTACATTACAACAATTACGAATTCTAAAAGCCGTTGCTAGTGAAAAAAGTTTTACGAAAGCTGCCGAAATTTTATATGTATCTCAACCATCGTTAAGTAAACAAATTAAAGTTCTCGAAACTCGATTAGGTATAATTTTATTTAATAGAGAAAATAATACAATTTCTTTAACTGAAGGTGGGAAGGTATTTTTACAATATTCGGAACGAATTCTTGCTCTATGTGAAGAAAGTTGTCGAGCTTTAAATGATGTAAAAAATGGGGACCGTGGAAATTTAATAGTTGGTGCAAGCCAAACAATTGGAACATACTTAATGCCAAGAGTCTTGGCTTTATTTGCCCAAAACTACCCACAAATTAATATTAATGTTCAAGTTGATTCAACAAGAGTAATTGCAAAAAAAGTTGTTAATCGTGAAATTGATATCGCTGTTGTTGGAGGGGATGTACCTGAAGAACTAAAAAAAAATTTAGAAATCGAAAACTTTGTCGAAGATGAGTTAATTCTAATTGTTCCTCAATCGCACCCATTTGCCCTTAAAAAACAAAAAAAAATCAATAAAGACGACTTATATCACTTAAATTTTATAACGTTAAATTCCACATCAACTATTCGAAAATTTATTGATAATATTTTAATTCAAAATGATATTGAAACCAAACAGTTTAATGTTATTATGCAACTAAATTCTATTGAAGCTATTAAGACTGCTGTAAGTTTAGGGTTAGGTGCTGCTTTTGTTTCTTTATCAGCCATTGAGAAAGAAATTAAATTAGAAACGATTGAAATTATTACTATTGAAAATATCAAAATAACACGAACATTATCGATTATTAGTAATAAAGAGTGTTATCGTTCAAAAGCTCTTGAATTTTTTTACAATGAACTTTGGATGTTAAAAAGTATAAGTAATTAAAATCTAGTTCTAAATAATTTGACTAGACAAAAATAAGTTTAGTACAATAGCTTGTAGTTCAACTTTTTGAAATATGACGTCGAATAAAATATGAAATATGCAATTGTAGAAATTAGTGGAAGACAGTTTTGGATTGAAACGGGAAAATATTATGATTTAAACCGTATTCCAACAGAATTAGGGAAAGAAATTACCTTAAATCGTGTATTATTATTAAATAATGACGGTGAAATTTTAATCGGTAAACCTTTTTTAAATGAAGTAAAAATTACTGGTCGAGTTTTAGAACATTTACGTGATCGTAAAAAAATTGTTTATAAAATGCGACCAAAGAAAAAAACTCGTAAAAAACAAGGTCATCGTCAAGAATTAACACGTGTGTTAATTGAAGAGATTAGTATTAATTAAATTGTAAATTTAGAAAATAGGAGTTTAAGTATGGCTCATAAAAAAGGAGCAGGTAGTACAAAGAATGGTCGTGATTCAAACTCGAAACGACTAGGTGTAAAAAAATTTGGTGGTCAAACTGTAAAAGCAGGTAATATCATCATTCGTCAACGCGGTATGAAATTTAAACCGGGTTTAAATATTGGATGTGGAAAAGATTTTACATTATATGCTTTAACTGACGGGATTGTAAAGTTTGATCATAAAGATGCAAGTCATAAACGTGTAAATATTATTGTATAGAAAGACACTTTCATACTAAATGCTAAAAAATCCATTTAAAAAAAATTCAATTGCAAATGAATATCAAACTTTAGTTACTGAAATTAATTCATTAGAATCTAAATTTCAAACATTAACTGATAGTGAAATTCGTTTAAAATCTAGTCAATTACGGAAACAGTATCAGGCAAATTCTGATTTGACAAATATAACAGCTGAAGCTTTTGCTTTAACTCGGGAAGCAAGTGTTCGTACACTTGGTTTACGTCACTATGATGTACAGCTTATTGGAGGGTTAGTACTAAATAGTGGGAAAATTGCAGAAATGAGAACGGGAGAAGGAAAAACCTTAGTGGCAACCTTACCCGCATATTTAAATGCCATTACTAAAAAAGGTGTACATATTGTAACTGTTAATGATTATTTAGCCAGTCGTGATCAACTTTCAATGGCTCAAGTTTATCGATTCTTAGGTTTAAATACCGGATTGATTCAAGAAGATATGGAAGTTAGAGAACGACAAAAAAATTATGACGCAGATATTACATATGTTACCAATAGTGAATTAGGTTTTGATTATCTTCGTGATAATATGGCCTTAAATATTAATGAAGTTGTTTTAAGACCCTTTAATTATTGTATTGTTGATGAGGTTGATTCAGTTTTAATTGATGAAGCTCAAACTCCTTTAATTATTTCAAATGCAGTTCAAACTTCAATTGATAAATATATCGTTGCTGCCGAAGTTATTGATTATTTAGAAGTTAACATTCATTTTAAAGTGGATGAAAAAAACAAAAATGTTATTTTAACTAAAGAAGGGGCAATTCAAATTGAAGAAATTTTAGGTATTACTGATTTATATAATCCAAATGACCCATGGATTCCTTATGTTATTAATGCTCTAAAAGCAACAACGTTATTTTTCCGTAATGTTCATTATATTGTTCAAAATGATCAGATTATCATTGTTGATGAATTTACTGGTCGAATTATGCCTGATCGGCGTTGGAGTGATGGGTTACACCAAGCAGTGGAAGCTAAGGAAGGAGTTACAATCCGTCAAAATAACGAAACTGCAGCTTCGGTAACGTATCAAAATTTCTTTTTACTGTATCCTAAACTTTCAGGAATGACTGGTACGGCAAAAACAGCAGAAATTGAATTTGAAAAAATTTATAATTTACCTGTTGTTGAAATACCAACAGCACGGCCTAATTTACGAAATGATTTACCTGATCTAATTTATAAGGATGAATTATCGAAATGGACCGCAATTGCAAAGGAATGTGAAAAAATTTCTACAAACAGTCAACCAATTTTAGTTGGAACGACAAGTGTAGAAAAATCAGAAATGTTAGGTCAATTATTGAACGAATATAAGTTACCTTATCAAATTTTAAATGCTAAGCCAGAAAATGTAAGACGAGAGTCTGAAATTGTTGCACAAGCTGGGAATCGGAATAGTATTACCATTGCAACAAATATGGCTGGGCGTGGTACTGATATTATTTTAGGTGGGAATATTAAATTTAAGGTTCTTAAACAACTTTATACTGTTTTAGTATCTTACAAAACCCAAGTTAACTCAAATAATTTTATTACAGTTTTTCCATTAACAAGTCAGTTAACAGGAATTTCACAGAAATTTATAAGCGTTTTAACTCTATTATTAAATAATTCAAAATTTAAAAGTTTATCAGATACCGATATTCTTCGGATTTTAAATGAAACTGATCAAACGAGGGTTCCAATAAATAATTATCAAGAGGCGTTGAAATTTTTAATTAATGAATTATCTATTTTTGAAAAGAAAAATCAAAGAATTGATAATACAATTGTAAAAAATCTTGGTGGTTTATATATTATTGGAACGGAACGAAATGACTCAAGGCGAATCGATAACCAATTACGAGGTCGTTGTGCTAGGCAAGGAGATCCTGGAACTTCACAATTCTTTTTAAGTTTAGAGGACCGATTATTACGATTGTTTGGTGGTCCAAAAATGCAAGAATTTATGAAGAACCAGTTTTTAGACGATACACCAATTGAAGCTGAATTATTATCAAAAAGTTTAGATTCTGCTCAACAACGATTAGAAGAACTTACTTATGATTCAAGAAAAAATTTATTTGAATATGATGAAATTCTTAATAAACAGCGGAAGGTAATTTATTTTGAACGCCGAAAAATTTTAGAAAGTGCTTCTGTTCAAACTAAGCTATTAGCTGACGGAGAACAAATTATTACTGAAATTGTTTCGAAACTTGAAAAAAATCAGTTAACATTATCGGAAGTTATTCCAAGATTAGAAAATTTATTTGGTACTAATTTTTTATTACTTAATAAATTTAAAGATAACTTAAATAATTTTGATATTTTAGAATTAAAAACTTATCTTTTCCAAGAATTTTGGTTAGCTTATGAAACTAAAGTGCTCGAACTAGAAACTCGTCATTTAGGGATCATTCGAGCCTTAGAACGGACTCTTATTTTAATTTATATTGACACGGAATGGAAAGAGCATTTACAAAAAATGGCTCTTCTACGTGATGCTGTTGGTTGGCGAAGTTATGGTCAACGAAACCCTTTATTTGAATATAAAGATGAAGCTTATGAATTCTTTAAACGAAGAGCGCAAATAACTAGACATTTAGTTATTTATGATCTTATTCGTTCAAGTATAATTTAGATCTAATTAAATTTCTTGATTTCATTATTCAATCAATAAATCTTATTTAAACTCAAAATAATTAATTATGACAAAACGAACGTTATCAAACAAAAGCCGTGTTTCGATTTTACGGTTATCAGGTTTCCGAGCAAGAATGGCGACAGCAGCAGGCCGTAAAACAATTAAAAACCGTCGTAAAAAAGGTCGTAAAAAATTAGCCTTAAACCATTAATAATTTTTATTATTAGAGTTAAACATTTTTGTTTACTCTAATAATCCATAATTTTTTAGTTATAATTAATATAATAGTAATTTAGCAACTGAGTTTTCTAAACAACTACTTTATGAAATTTAATGATGAACTAACCCTTTTATTAAAAGCGCGATATCCTATTATTTTTATAAATACAATAGAAGAAGATCGAGTTGAATACGTTATTCGTAAACATATTAAAACTAATTTAAATCGAAGTATTTATAGTTGGGATTTTGTTGATGGTTATACAAATAATCCAAATAATGAAGGATTTGCAAAAAGAAATCCTTTACAAGCCTTAGAATTAGTGGAAAGGTTAACAGCAGAAACCCCAGCACTTTTTTTATTAAAAGATTTCAATAGATTTCTAACCGATATTTCAATATCTCGAAAACTAAAAAATATAGGTCGATTATTGAAATTACAACCAAAAACAATTATTATTATTGGTTCTGAATTTAATATTCCTCATGAATTGCAAGATTTAATAACGGTTATTCAATTCCAGTTACCGGTTAAAACTGAAATTAACCAAGAATTAACAAGATTAATAGAATCTTTAAATATTCAAGTAGATTCTGAATTGTTTGAAAATTTAACTCAAGCTTGTCAAGGATTATCCTTAGAACGGATTCGTCGAGTGTTATCGAAAATTATTGCAACCTATAAAACTATTGATAAAAATAGTATTAGTATTCTATTAAGTGAAAAAAAACAAATAATAAGTCAGACCGAAATTTTAGAATATTGGTCTGCAAATGAAAAAATTACAAATATTGGCGGCGTTGAAAACTTAAAAGAGTGGTTAAAAAAACGAAAAACTTCCTTTGGAATTCAAGCATCTAATTACGGATTACCAACACCACGTGGGTTATTACTTGTAGGAATTCAAGGAACTGGAAAATCACTAACAGCTAAAGCTATAGCTACAGAATGGCAGTTACCTTTATTAAAATTAGATGTTGGTAAATTATTTGGTGGAATTGTAGGGGAATCAGAATCACGGTTACGTCAAATGATTGAAGTTTCAGAAACTTTAGCACCATGTATTCTATGGATTGATGAAATTGATAAAGCATTTAGTATTAATGAAAGTAATGGCGATAGTGGAACAAGTAATCGAGTTTTAGCAACTTTTATTAGTTGGTTATCCGAAAAAACAAAACCTGTTTTTGTTGTTGCAACGGCAAATAACGTAGATCGTTTACCATTAGAAATTATTCGAAAAGGTCGGTTTGATGAAATTTTCTTTTTAGATTTACCTCAAAAACAAGAACGTAAACAAATTTTTCAAATTCATGTTCAAGAATTTCGACCGAATAGTTGGGAGTCCTTCGATTATAATAAATTAGCTCAACTCTCTGAGTCTTTTTCCGGTGCAGAAATAAAACAAAGTATTATCGAAGCAATGTATCATGCATTTTATGAACAACGTGAATTTACAACAGATGATATCTGCTTTGCCTTAAATGAATTAATTCCATTAGCTCAATTAGAAAGTAATCAAACCAAAAAATTACAAGGTTGGGCATCTTCAGGCCGAATCCGTTTGGCTTCAGCCAACTCTATTTATCTTTAATTTAACTATATAAATGAAACAACGATTTTTTAGATCATTAGCAGACTTAAGGTTTGCAATTGCTATTTTACTGATAATTGCCTCATTTAGTATTATTGGGACTGTTATTGAACAAGACCAATCGATAGAAATTTATAAACTAAATTATCCATTAACCAATCGAGTTTTTGGATTTTTATCCTGGGATATTATTCTTAGATTTGGATTAGATCATGTATATAAAACTTGGTGGTTCATAAGTTTTATTGTAATATTTGGAATAAGTCTATTAACGTGCACTATATTACAACAACTTCCCGCCTTAAAAATTTCACGACGTTGTCAATTTTTTAGAACTCCTCAACAATTTCAAAGATTAAAAATCTCAACACAACTTAGTACTTCAAATTTTCATAGATTATTAGCTAAAATTAAAGAAACCCAATATTCTATATTTCATCAAAAAAATATAATTTATGCATATAAAGGTTTAATTGGTCGAATTGCTCCGATAATCGTACATTTTAGTATGATTCTAATTTTAATTGGTACAATTGTCGGTTCAGTTAATGGTTTTAAAGCTCAAGAAATTATTCCGAAAACTGAAACTTTTCATATTCAAAATATTTTAAGTAATGGACAAGTTACTTTAATTCCAAAAGTCTCAACACGAGTTAATGATTTTTGGATTACATATACAAAACAAACAACAATTAATCAATTTTATTCAGATATTTCAATATTAAATGTCGATGGTAATGAAATTGATAGAAAAACAATTTATGTTAATTCTCCTGCTCAATATCGTGGGATTAATTATTATCAAACTGATTGGAATCTAATTGGATTACGAATTGAAGACCAAGATTCAAAGATTTTGCAATACCCCTTAGTTAATTTTGGAAATTCAAAAAATAAAATTTGGATAACTTGGATTCCGAAAACGCTAAATTTTGATGCGGGTATTATTCTTTTAATGGATAATTTA